CCGCATGTAGAAAGGGAATAAATAAATCAATCAAATTCCGGGAGGCTTCGTTAAGTGCCTCTTTTGGAGTTAAACTTCCATTTGTCCAGATTTCGAGAAAAAGTATTTCGTGTTTTTCATTTCCATTCCCATAAGAATGAATACTATGATTCGCATTTCGAACAGGCATGAATACAGCATCTATAGGAAAACTACCGTCTTTCGCGTTATTTGGTGTTTTCATACGATATCCCCGATGCCTCTCGACTTGTAATTCAATACAAAAATCAATGGGTTCCGTTAGGCTAGCTATATGCTGTGTAGTATCAACTATTTCTACAGAAGGTGGTGAGATGATGTCTTGAGCAGTTACGGATCCTGGACCCTTAACACAAATAGATGCGTTGCGAGTTCCATACAGATTACTTCTCAATACAATTTCTTTCAAATTCATTAAAATTTCATGTACGGATTCTTCAATCCCTGCTATGTTAGAATATTCATGTGGTATCTTCTCAGATTTTGCACGTGTGATACAGGTTCCTTCCATTTCTCCAAGCAAAGATCGTCGCATCGCGATGCCTATTGTATCCCCTTGACCTCTCATAAGCGGAAACACGATAAAACGGGCATAATTAAGACGCTTGCTGTCTACTCTTGATTCAACACACTTCCACTGTAGTGGCCGAATTGCTATTTCCTCTTGAAGCATAGTACTATTATTTGATCGTTGAATCATTTATTTCTATTTATTTCTCTTGAACTTGAAATTGGTTCAATTTTGATTTCTACACACGTCTTTTTCTCGGGGGTCTACATCCATTATGTGGTAAAGGGGTTACGTCCCGTATCAAACTTACGCGTATACCACTTCTACAAATGGCTCGTAATGCTGCATCTCTTCCGGGACCAGGACCCTTTATCATGACTTCTGCTCGTTGCATACCCTGATTGACTACTGTATGAAGGGCGTTTCCCGCTGCGGTTTGGGCAGCAAATGGTGTTGCTTTTCTTGCGGTTCTGAATCCGCAAGTACCGGCGGAGGCCCAAGAAACCACCTGACCCCGTACATCTGTAACCGTTACTATGGTATTATTCAAACCGGCTTGAACATGAATAACCCCTTTTGGTATTCTACGCCCACTCTTACGTGAACTAAAACGCCCGCCCCTGCGTGAACTGAGATGTCCTTTCCTACGTGAACCAACTCTTGGTCTTATTATAATAGGTTTTGCCATATTTTGTCATCTCATAAATGGGAGTCAGAGATATATGGATATATCCATTTCATGTTAAAACAGATTATTTGGACATTTAGAGAGCCTCTATTGTCGATTTTTAGTTTAGATTCGAAGGATTATCCTTGTCTCTGTTTATGTCTCGGGTTGGAACAAATTACTATAATTCGTCCCCGCCTACGGATCAGTCGACATCTTTGACAAATTTTACGAACGGAGGCCCTTATTTTCATATTTGTAATTCCTCAATTTTTAATCTTTTAATCTACTCTTTGGAAGAAAATAAGTCTCTTGCAATTTTGAGATACGAGTCCCCACGAAAGTAGTGTGAGTGTTGAAAAAGTCACCTAGTCATTTGAATCTTTGTTGTTGAGTCGATAAATGATACGTCCCTTGGTTGAATCGTAACGACTTACTTCGATTTTTACTCTATCTCCTGGTAGTATCCGTATAAAACCACATCGGATCTTTCCTGAAATATACCCTAGAATCAGATCTTCATTATCTAAACGAACCCGGAACATCCCATTGGGGAGTGATTCCGTAATTAAACCTTCGTAAACCCATTTTTGTTCTTTCATTCGAGGTAATCCCTTTGAAGTATCAATTCATGGAAGAAGAGTGATATTGGTATGCTTTTTTTTGTCACAAATAGGAATAGGAAGTTACCGACCCAATTCGGATACCAGAAAGATCACCATATATAACACAAAATTTCCCCCCCGATTCTTTCTAGTCGAGCCTCTCGATCTGTCATTATGCCTCGAGAAGTAGAAAGAATTACAAGCCCCATTCCTCCTAAAATCTTAGGGATTTGTTGATAGTTAGAATAGATTCGTACACCGGGTCGGCTGATACGTTTTAAAATAGTTCGATATGGCCCTTTTCTATACCTTCTTCTATATCGTAGGGTTGAAACTAAGAAATTTGTGTTCCTTTCTCGATGTTTCCTCACGTTTTCGATAAAGCCTTCTCGTAGAAGTATTTTCACAATGTTTTCGGTGATATTAGTAGATGCTATTCGAACCAGTTCTTTGTTATGCATCTCTGCGTTTCGGATAGAAGTTAGTATGTCGCCAATAGTGTCCCTACCCATGATGAGCTATAATCATTGGTGCCTTCGATTTTTTTTTATTATCAACATGCTCTTTTTTTTCTTTATCAATTATTACTATTTAAGGGATATACGTGAGACACAATCTACTAATTCATTGAATCTATTTCAGAGACACTCAAACTATCGCGGTCTCGTCTATGAGTCTTTATAATACCTCAGGGGCTAATGAGACTATTTTAGTAAAATTCAACTGTCTCAATTCCCAAGCGATCGCACCAAAGACTCGAGTTCCTTTTGGATTGCCTTTTTGATCAATGACAACTGCAGCATTGTCATCATATTGTATTATCATGCCATTGTCACGTTTGAGTTCTTTACATGTACGTACAACTACAGCTCTGATCACTTCTGATTTTTCTAGAGGCATATGAGGCACTGCTTCTTTGATTACAGCAACAATAATGTCACCAATATGAGCATATTGGCGATTACTAGCTCCTATGATTCGAATACACATCAATTTTCGAGCTCCGCTGTTGTCCGCTACATTTAAATGGGTCTGAGATTGAATCATAGCTTTTTTTGATCTTTTCTTTCAATCCAAAGAAAGGGCAAAAGAAAAAAGAAATATTGTTTGGCCAGAAAAAAACCAACCACAGGTTGGTTTTCATCAGAAATACCCCTTTCCTTTGTTTGCATATCCCTATTCGACAATAAGGAATTGAGTTCGTATAGGCATTTTGGACGCAGCTATTGAAATAGCTTCTCTGGCTACTTTTGCTGATACCCCAACCATTTCATAAAGTATTCGACCCGGTTTCACAACAGATACCCAATATTCGGGCGATCCTTTCCCCGAACCCATACGTGTTTCCGTTGGTCTTATTGTAACAGGTTTGTCTGGAAATATGCGTACCCATACTTTTCCACCACGACGTGCATACCGTGTCATTGCTCGTCGTCCTGCTTCTATTTGTCTAGATGTGATCCAAGCCGGCTCAAGTGCCTGAAGAGCGTATCTACCGAAACAAATCCGGTTGCCTCGATAAGAAACGCCCCGCATTCTTCCTCTATGTTGTTTACGGAATCTGGTTCTTTTTGGGTTATAGTTGATGGTTGTTTCACAATTCCATCTCTACTGCAGAACTGGACATGAGAATTTCTTCTCATCCAGCTCCTCGCGAATGAAACGATTCAATAATATTAGAGATAGGTATTCAATGAATAATACACTGAATCATACGATTCTTTTTTTTTAGATCTAAGATTGTATACACGAATAGACGTATAGATATTTCTATACATCTAGAATCGAATTTCATTTCGAATTTCTTTTTGCTATAATAGATAGATAACCAATCTTGATTTGGACTTTTAGTGAATATCCTAAAACGTCGTAAGGCTTTCGCGGGCGAACATTGACTCTTTCAAGATCTGGTTCATCCGAAGGGTCAGTCCATGACCTTTCAGAATAACTGAATTGGTTTCTGGTGCGTTCCGCCATCCTACCCACTGAATTATTAGAATTCGTTTTCAATAGAATCTTCTGCAGTCACAGGTTCCGTCGTTCCCATCACTTCTTGCTGAATGGCTAGGCCGAATTAATTTTCTGCAATGGAGCTCGTAATTGAATTTGTTGTTCCTGAGTCAATTTCCTCAGCCTTTAATTGACTTGATGCTCTTTTTTTGTTTTAGGTTCTTCCTAAGTATTGATGCTTTATTACACTGCCTTTTCTGAGATAATTCATAGACCATACATATTGGAATCATATATCATGGATATTTTGGTTCTCTCTTTCTATCAACCCTCCATTTACCCGATCCTTTTCTTTCACAATCTAGAATCAGATTGATTTTTTTTATGTAAAAAGATTTCAGTTGCTACAACTCTCTGATCAATCGATCATAGAGTGACTGATTCCTTGGATCCAGATAATACGAAGCAATGAGCTGGTTATTAGTTCTATAGTTATTAGTTCTATAGTTATGAGTTCTATCGTTATTAGCTCTTACTCCTATTCTGGTATGGGCCATCCCCCTTTGAACCCTAACTTAAACCTAAAGGAAATAACTGACGAGTCACACACTAAGCATAGCAATTATATCAAAGGATCAATCCAATTTTGATTCAACCCTATAGAATAGAATCGAATAAAAATAAAAAAGAATTGCTCATTTCTGATTGAACGAAAAGGGATGAAAGAGTTTGTCATTTTGTGTTCCATCTTGGATAGAACGGAAATCAAAAGAAAGTATCCTTATTCCTCGCCCGCAAATATCCAAATTTTGATGCCTAATACCCCATAAACCATTCGAACTGTATATGAACAATAATCAATTTTAGCTCGAATGGTTTGTAGCGGAACCCTCCCTTCTCTGATCCATTCGACACGTGCAATTTCTTTTCCGTCGATACGGCCTGCAATTTGTACTTGAATTCCTTTTGTATTCCCTGGGGTAATGGATTTTTCAATTGCGGTTCTCATTACCTTTCGAAATGCAACTCTTTCTTTTAATTGTTTGGCTATGTATTCTGCAAGAATAGTAGGCTGTCCATAGGGCTTTGTAATTATTGTGATAGCAATGTTGAGTTTATGGTTCACAGAATGAAACCCTTTTTCTACATTGGTCTGTAATTCTTTTATTCTTTGTGGTTTTCCCTTTCTTAAAAATTTTGGCAAGTCTGGGAAGCTCGTATAGATTACGACCTTTATCACATCGCTACTTTTTTGAATCTCTATACGTGAAATGATTGTCTCATCGGAGGGTCGGTTTTTTTTTACATTTTTCTTTATACAATCACGTACAAAATTTTTGATACAATCACGTATTTTTTGATCTTCCTGAAGACCTTTGGAGTAATTTTTGGGTTCTGCAAACCAAAGGGAATGATGTCTTTGGGTTGTACCAAGTCTCAAACCAAGTGGATTTATTTTTTGTCCCATATACCCTCACTCCCCTTATTAGCCCAGTTCAATTTCAATCTGTCCTGATCTCTCATATAGAAATACCTCTTTCTTATATCTGTATATTTAGTATATATATCTATCCATCTTTTTTTATCCATATTTGATCTTTTGATATATCTTTCAATACAATAGTTATATGACAGGTGGTTCTTTTTATGGGATAACTATGTCCTCGCGCTCGAGGTTTTAACTTTTTCCTGATAGTACCCCTGTTGACTTCGGCTTTACTAATGATTAAATCCGTTTTCTTTAACCCCATATTGTGACTCGCATTGGCTGCTGCAGAATAAACCAATTTTAAAATAGGGGAACATGCTCGATAAGGCATGAGTGCTAATATCATAAGTGTTTCTTTGTAGGAACGTCCACGAATCTGATCAATGACTCTTCGCGCTTTGTGAGCAGACAGACGGATATGTTGACCTAAAGCGTATACGTCTCTACTGTTGTTCTTGTTTATCATCAGGTTTACCTCCCACGAATGAACGATGAGCACCTAATATCTACTTTTTTAATTCAGATTAACGACGAGATTTATTGTCGTTTCTCGTATGTTCCCGGAAATTAAGAGTAGGTGCAAATTCTCCCAATTTTTGACCTACCATACGCTCTGTTATATAAACAGGCAAATGCTCTTTTCCATTATGAATGGCGATTGTATGTCCGATCATTGTGGGTATAATGGTAGATGCTCGGGACCAAGTTATTATTATTTCTTTTTCCCCCTTGCTGTTGAGTTTCTCAATTTTTCCTAATAAATGATTCGCAACAAAAGGATTTTTTTTTTTTGAACGTGGCACAGCTACTTACTCCTATCTTTTTTCTTTTGTAAAGACGAAGAAACATATTCGATGTTCAAGATTTTCCTATTTAGTACGTCGACGAAGAATGAAACGATTGCTATATTTATTCCGTTTTCTACTTCTTCTTCCAAGTGCAGGATAACCCCAAGGGGTTGTGGGGTGTTTTCTACCAATGGGGGCCCTTCCTTCGCCACCCCCATGGGGATGGTCGACAGGGTTCATAACCACTCCTCTGACTACAGGACGCTTACCTAGCCAACGCTTAGATCCGGCGCTACGCAGCAAACTTTTCTGGCTCACCCCAACATTACCCACTTGTCCGACTGTTGCTGAGCAGTTTTTGGAGATCAAACGGACCTCCCCGGATGGTAATCTTAATGTGGCCCATTTACCTTCTTTTGCAATCAGTTTTGCTACAGTCCCCGCTGCTCTAGCCAACTGTCCACCTTTTCCAAGTGTGATTTCTATGTTATGTAGGGCTGTGCCTAAGGGCATATGGGTTGAAGTAGATTCGTCTGTTTGATCAATCAAAACCTCTTCCCAAACTGTACAAGCTTCTTTCCAAAGCATACGGCTTTCTGAATGTATAGGAGGATATCTATACGGATGGATCCTATATGAATCATATGATGAAGTATCACATGAGTGGATAGATAGGCATCCAAATATGCTGAATCACTCATGTGATGATAGTCTACATTCTCGGTCTCTCCGTTCCGTCATCTGGCTTATGTTCTTCAGGTAGCATTCAGACCGAATGACTCTATGAAATTACGTCGATACTTCCAAATATTAGGGGTAACGTAGGAGACATCTCTCTTTTTCCCCGGGGGGTAGAATTACCACTGCTTAGCTTTCAATTCGCCTCTGACCATCAAATGAAATGTGCATAATCTTTCTTCTTCTCTTTGAAACTAAAGGGCGTTTCTGGTTCTGTCGGTGCTTCAAACAATTTTGTCTTCTCCATATTACCATATCTCTAGAGTCAATAATTTTATATGAGGAACTACTGAACTCAATCACTTGCTGCCGTTACTCTTCAGTTTTCTGTTGAGGTCTATTCCGTAGAGGCATTCAAATAGGATCCGTGATCGATTTCTAGGTTTCGTTGTAAACCTGATTGGTTACTTCCAATTACGTAAATCCATGGTGCAAACCGCACTCAAAGGTAGGGCATTTCCCATTGAGATAGGAACTTCTGTACCCGAACCAATGGTATCTCCAATTCTCGCCCCTCTGGGATGTAAAATATAGTTCTTCTCACCATCCCGATAGTGTATGAGACAAATGTGTGCATTTCGATTAGGGTCGTATTCTATGGTTACGATTCTCCCAGATATGTCTTTTTCATTCCGTCGAAAATCGATTTGACGGTATAGACGCTTATGCCCTCCCCCTCTATGCCTTGCGGTAATGATTCCTCTGGCATTCCGCCCTTTCCCACAATGACGCTTTCCAGAGATCAAATTCTTTCGTGGATTGGATTTCACTCGACTGTCTGCGGCCCCATTGCGTGTGCTCGGGGTAGAAGTTTGGTATAAATGGATCGCCGTGTTATTCAGTATTTTGATTGAAGCTCTTTTCTTTCTAGCGAAAGGGGTGGAATAGAATAACCTGGTTGAAGCGTAATGATCATACGTCTGTAATGCATTGTATGTCCCCTAATAGGTCCCATTCTTCGACCCTTTCCCGGGAGCCGATGACTATTCATAGCTATTACCTTAACCCCAAAGAAGAGTTCGACCCAATGCTTGATTTCGGTCCTAGTTGATCCTGATTCGACATTAGAAGTATATTGATTCTTCCCCACCAATAGCCTAACACTTTTTTCGGTAAATACTGCATATTTGATTCCATCCATAAATCCACTTTCTTTCCTATGAGTTCCAGTATTGATAAGAATTCGAGTTCTTACTGTTCATATGTTATAGTATGAATATACCACACCAATTCGTTCTCTATTAAGATTCGAATTCAAATCTACAGAATCGAACGAATCTTATAGAGAACTCTATCGAAATCGAACGCTATCGAAATCGAAGATCGAAAGAATTCTGAAAACAAGAAAATTATATAATAGACATATAAAGTAAGATCGATTTCTCTGATGATGATGATACAGAGCCAGTTCCAATAGACTGAACTTATGAAACGCTCCCATCCCATTGGTGTGCATCCAGTAGGAATTGAACCTACGAATTCGCCAATTATGAGTTGGGCGCTTTAACCATTCAGCCATGGATGCTTGGATCATCATACATCGTGAATCAATCATTTCCAACCCTACCCATAACCATAACCATGCCAAGAAAACCGCGGAGAGGCTATGAAGTCCAATTATGGATCTTCGAATTGAGAGAGATACTGAGAGAAATCAAGACTTTTGGCTATTTGTATTTGTTCGATTCATGGACCCAATTCGATTTCGTGGAATCTTTTACTTACCTTTTTTTCCACCAAGAACGTTTTCTGAAACTTTTTGACCCCCGAATTTGGAGTCTCCTCCTTTCGGGTTCACCAAGCAACCGATCTTTCACGAGCAAAGTTGTAGTACTGGTTAAGGGTGTAGTACTGATTCTAGTAGCGGTCCTTATATCTCGTATGCACCATCAAACTATGGTCGAAAGAAAAAATCTCTATTTGAGGGGGCTTCTTCCTCTACCTATGAATTCCATTGGACCCAGAAATGATGCATTGTTTCGTTCTTCCCATAGGTTGGTTGTTTCGCTCCTGTATCTTCCAAAAGGGAAAAAGATCTCTGAGAGTGGTTTCATGGATCCGAAAGGGAGTCCTTGGGTTCTCCCAATAACTCAAAAGTGTATCATGCCTGAATCTAACTGGGGTTCGCGGTGGTGGAGGAACTGGATCGGAAAAAATAGGGATTCTAGTTGTAAGATATCGAAAGAAACCCTAGCTGGAATTGAGATCTCATTCAAAGAGAAAGATATCCAATATCTGGAGTTTCTTTTTGTATCCTATACGACGGATGATCCGATCGCGCTCGGCAGGGACCACGATTGGGAATGGTTTGATGGCCTGTCTCCGAGGAAGAAGCGAAACAGAATCAACTTGAATTCGGGACAGCGATTCGAAATCTTAGTGAAACACTGGATTTGTTATCTCATGCCTGCTTTTCGTGAAAAAAGACCAATGGAAGGGAAGGGTTTCTTCAAACAACAGGGATCAGATTTTTTGAGGACGGTATCGAGAGAGAATTGGATTTGGTTAGACAATGTGTGGTTGGTAAACAAGGATCGGTTTTTTCGCAAGGTACGGAATGTCTCGTCAAATATTCACTCTGATTCCACAAGATCTAGTTTCGTTCAAGGAACGGATTCTAGCCAATTGAAAGGATCTTCGGATCAATCCAGAGATGCTTTCGATTCCATTAGGAATGAGGATTCGGAATCTCACACATTGATCAATCAAAGAGAGATTCAACAACTCAAAGAAAGATCGATTCTTTTGGATTGGGATCCTTCCTTTCTTCAAACGGAAGGAACCGAGATAGAATCAGACCGATTCCCGAACAGCCTTTCTGGAGATTCCTCAATGTCCCGGCTATTCGCGGAACGTGAGACGCAGATGATTCGTCATCTGCTTCCGGAAGAAATCGAAGAATTTCTTGGGAATCCTACAAGATCAATTCGTTCTTTTTTCTCTGACAGATGGTCAGAACTTCATCTGGGTTCGAATCCTACTGAGAGGTCCGATCCTAAATTGTTGAAGAAACAACACGATGTTTCTTTTGTCCCTTCCAGGCGATCGGAAACGAAAGAAATAGTGGATCTCTTCAAGATAATTCCGTATTTACAAAAGACCATCTCAATTCATCCTATTTCATCAGATCCGGGATGTGATAGGGTTCCGAAGTATGAACCGGATCTGGACAGTTCCAATAAGATTTCATTCTTGACCCAAAATCCATTTTTGGATTTCTTTCATCTATTCCATGACCGGAACAGGGTGGGGTACACGTTACACCACGATTTTGAATCCGAAGAGAGATTTTCAAAAATGGCAGATCTACTCATTCTATCAATCACCGAGCCGGATCTGGTGTATGATTATGATAGGGTATTTTTTCCCTTTTCTGAGGGATTCCACTCCGGGGATGAATCGAAAAAGAAATCTTTATTGGTTGTACCTCCTATTTTTTCTGAAGATCCAAAACCAAAAAGAGTGGTATTTGCTAGCAACAACATAATGGAGGCATTCAATCCATATAGATTGATCCGAAATCTGATTCAAATCCAATATAGCACCTATGGGTACATAAGAAATGTATCAAATCGATTCTTTTTACTGTTACTGAATCGATCCGATCGCAACTTCGACTATGGAATGAAAGGGGATCCAATAGGAAGTAAGACTCTGAATCATAGAACTAGAATGAAATATACGATCAACCAGCATCTCTCGAATTTGAAAAAGAGTCAGAAGAAAGGGTCCGACCCTCTTAGTTCTCGAACCGAGAGATCCATGAATCGGGATCCTAATGCATATAGATACAAATGGACCCAAAATTTCCAGGAACATTTGGAACATTTCATTTCTGAGGCTACGAGGCGTTTTCAATTTCAAGTAGTGTTCGATCGATATCATCATCATCGAGATCGATTCTGTATTCATCGATCTCGATATCGATTCCGTATTCATCTGAATCGATTAGGTATTCATCGATCTCGATTCCGTATTCATCTGAATCGATTCCGTATTCATCTGAATCGATTCCGTATTTCTCTGAATCGAGATCGCTTCTGTATTCATCTGAATCGCTTCCGTATTTCTCTGAATCGCTTCCGTATTCATCTGAATCGATTCCGTATTCATCTGAATCGATTCTGTAGTCATCTGAATCGATTCCGTAGGAATCCGACTCAATATTTGATTGATTTGGGCGAGTTTATGGCGAAACTGTCGAAGTCACATCCCTTTTTGACGAAGTCACCTCGTTTCCTTTTGTCGAAGGCATTCTTATTTTTCTCGAATTCACTTCCCTTTTGGTCGAAGTCACTTCTCTTTTTTTTGTCGAAGTCACTTCTCTTTTTGTCCTTTTTGTCGAAGTCACTTCCCTTTTTCTTTGTGAGTATCGGAAGTTCCCCCATTCCTGGGTCTGAGATTCCCATCTATATCTATGAATTGAAAGGGCCGAATGATCCACTCTGCAATCAGTTGTTAGAATCAATAGGTGTTCAAATCGTTCCTTTTAATAAACGGAAACCCTTCTTATTGGATGATCATGATTCTTCCAAAAAATCGAAATTCTTGATCAATGGAGGCACAATATCACCATTTTTGTTCAATAAGACAAAATGGATGATTGACTCATTCCCTACTAGAAAGAATTGCAGGAACGATTTTGATAACACGGATTCCTATTTCTCAATGACATCCCACGATCGAGACAATTGGCTGAATCCCGTGAAACCATTTCATCGAAGTTCATTGATATCTTCTTTTTCTAAAGCAAATCGACTTCGATTCTTGAATAATCCACATCACTCCTGGTTCTATTGTACCAAAAGATTCCCTTTTTATGTGGAAAAGGCCCTTCTCAAGAATTCGGATCTTACGTATGGACAATTCCTCAATATCTTGTTCATTCGCAACAAAAGATTTTCTTTGTGCGTCGGTAAAAAAAAACATGTTTTTTGGGAGCGAGATACGATTTCCCCAATCGAATCACAGGTATCTAAGATATTCCTACCTAAGGATTTGCCACAAAGTGGTGACGAAACGTATAACTTGTACAAATCTTTCCATTTTCCAATGCGATCCGATCCATTCGTTGGTAGAGCTATTTATTCGATCGCAGACATTTCTGGAACACCTCTAACAGAGGGACAAATAGTCCATTTTGAAAGAACGGATTGTCCACCTCTTTCAGATATGCATCTATCTGATTCCGAAGGGAAGCAGTATCTCAATTTCAATTCAAACATGGGTTTGATTCACACTTCATGTGCTGAGAAATCCAAAAAGAGGAAAAAACGGAGTCTTAGGTTTAAGAAACGGGAGATGGATAGAACCCTTCAACGAGAGCGTGCTTTTTCAAATCTCTCAAAATGGAATCTGTTCCAACCATATATACCGTGGTTCTTTACTTTGACAGGGTTCAAATATCTAAAATTCGCCCTTTTAGATCCTTTTTCAAACCTAGTGAGCAGTCACATATCTATTTTTCAGGATATTCTGGAGACATCATGGTGGATTCTTCAGACAAAATTGTGGGCGATTCTTTCAAACTGGAATCTCAGTGAGATTTCGAGTCATTGTTTACAGACTCTTCTTCTGTCCGCAGAACTGATTCATCGAAATAATGAGTCACCCCTATGGCTGAGATCATCAAATGCTCGGGAGTTCCTCATCCTTTTCCTTCTTCTTGTTGCTGGATATCTCGTTGGTACACATCTTCTCTTTGTTTCCCGAGCCTTTAGTGAGTTACAGACGGATTTCAAAAAGATCAAATCTTTGATGATTCCATCATACATGATTGAGTTGCAAAAACTTCTGGATAGGTATCCTCCATCTGAGCAGAATTCTTTCTGGTTAAAGAATCTCTTTCTAGTTGCTCTGGAACAATTAGTCTATTTTCTAGAAGCAATATGGGGTTCTGCTTTTAACATGCTATTGGGTGGCGGTCCCACTTATGGGTTCAAATCCATAGGTTCTAAGAAGAAATTTTGGAATAGGAATCTCATGGGTATCATGGATTTCCTAAGGATCATACCAAATCCTATCAATCGAATCACTTTTTCGAGAAATACGAGACATCTAAGTCGTACAAGTAAAGAGATCTATTCATTGATAAGAAAAAACGTGAACGTTGAGTGGATTGATTATCGAAAGAAACTCGAATCCTGGGTCGCGACCAGTGATGTGATTGAGGATGAAGAAAGAGAATTCTTGGTTCAGTTGTTCACCTTAACGACAGAAAAAAGGATGGATCAAATGCTATTGATTCTGACTCATAGTGATGGTTTATCAAAGAATGACTCTAGTTATCAAATGGTTGAACAACAGGGATCAATTTACTTACGATACGTAGTTGACATTCATCAAAAGGATCTAATGAATTATGAGTTCAATAGATCCTGTTTAGCAGAAAGACGGATATTCCTTGCTCATTTTCAGACAATCACTTATTCACAAACCTCGTGTGGGGCTACTCGTTTTCATTTCCCATCTCATGGAAAACCCTTTTCGCTCCGCTTACCCCTATCCCCCTCTAGGGGTATTTTAGTGATAGGTTCGATAGGAACTGGACGATCCTATTTGGTCAAATCCCTCGCGACAAACTCCTATCTTCCTTTCATTACGGTAGTTCCAAACAAGTTCCTGGATCCCAATTACATTCCTTATCAGTATCAATTCGATCCTTTTGATAGTGAGCCTGAGGATCTTGCTAATGAGTATAACGATCTTTCTTATGGGTATCTTGAGAGTCTTGATATGCTGGATGTTGATGAGAGTGACGATATCGATAGCGATAGCGATAGCGATGATGACCTTGATATCGATGATATAAAGCTGCTAAATGCGCGACCTGAGGATAGACTACTACTAGATCCATTTAGTATCCGCATTCCATTGGAAATAGCAAAAGCAATGTCCCCTTGCATACTTTGGATTCCAAACATTCATGATCTGTCTGTGCGTGCGTCGAATACCTTATCCCTCGGTCTATTAGTGAACTCTCTCTCCAGGGATTGTGAAAGATGCTCCACTAGCAATATCCTTGTTATTGCTTCGACTCATATTCCCCAAAAAGTGGATCCCGCTCTAATAGCTCCGAATAAATTAAATACATGCCTTAAGCTACAAAGGCTTATGATTCCACAACAACGAAAGCACTTTTTCACTCTTTCATATACTAGGGGATTTCACTTGGAAAAGAAACTGTCCCATCCTAATGGATTCGGGTCCATAACCATGGGTTCCAGTGTACGAGATCTTGTAGCACTTACGAATGAGGCCCTATCCATTAGTATTGCACAGAAGAAATCCATTATAGACACTCATACAATTCGATCTGCTCTTCATAGACAAACTTGGGATTTTCGAGCCAAGGTAAGACCGGTTCAGGATCATGGGATCCTTTTCTATCAGATTGGAAGGGCTATTGCACAAAATGTACTTCTAAGGAATGGCCCCATAGATCCTATATCTATCTATCTGAAGAAGAGATTCCCTACGGGTTCTTATTTGTCCAACTGGTACTTCGAGCTTGCAACGAGCATGAAGAGATTAACGATACTTCTTTATCTTTTGAGTTGTTCTGCCGGATCGGTCGCTCATGATCTTTGGTCTCTACCCGGACCCGATGAAAAAAATGAGATAATTTCTGATTTGGTTGAGACTGATTCTGCTCTAGTTCGTGGCCTATTAGAAGTATTCGAAGGAGAAGGCACTCTGGTGGGATCCTCTCGGACAGAAAAAGATGGCAGTCAGTTTGCTAATGATCGAGTGACATTGCTTCTTCGGTCTGAACGAAGGAATCCCTTAGATATGATGAAAAATGGATTTTGTTCTAGCGTTGATCAGAAATTTCTCTATGAAAAAGACGAATCGGAGTTTGAATTGGAAGACGGGGTTCTATTTAGAGAAAGAGACCGCGACCTGCAACAGATAGAGGAGGATTTCTTCAATGACATAGTTTGGTCTCCTAGAATATGGTACCCCGATCTATTTGGTTGGATCGAAAGTCCCAATGAATTGGGATTTCCCTATTGGGCCAGGTCATTTTTGGGCACGCGGATCATTTCTGATCAAGAGAATGATTGGGACCCTGCGAATCCATTCTTTTGGGATGCGCCTGTGTTTTCACGTCGAGAATTCTTTGCAGATCAAGAGATGTCAAAGGGGTTTCTTATTTACCTAACAAAGGAGATGCGTAAAAGCTTGTTCATCAAGAATACGCAAGAAAATAACTTCGAATTGTTGATTCATCG